AGATATGGTATATAAAGAAGAATAGGTGCACAACACAAATCAAAAGAAAAAAAAAAAGAAAAAATACAATAAGAATTGAAAATTGACTCATTAACTGAGTAAAGGATTGAATTGGATTCGATTGGGTGGTACCAACTCAATAGAATGCTAACTCCCATTTATTTCTTATGGAATTAACCGATCAACTTGCTATCGGATATTTATTTTCGATTCAGTACTTTTAAAAAAAGAATTTCGACATATTTCTTATGTTTATTATGATTTATGATTATGAGAAGCAATCCCACTACTTCTGATCCTGTGGTTTCTAAACTTGAAGAACAAAACCTAGGACGTGTCGCTCAAATTATTGGCCCAGTACTGGATGTCATTTTTCCACCGGGCAAGATGCCTAATATTTATAATGCTTTGGTAATTCAAAGTCGAGATACTGTTGGTCAGCAAATTAATGTAACTTGTGAAGTACAACAATTATTAGGAAATAATCGAGTGAGAGCTGTAGCTATGAGTGCTACAGATGGTCTGATGAGAGGAATGAAAGTGATTGACACGGGAGCTCCTCTAAGTGTTCCAGTCGGGGGAGCTACTCTCGGACGAATTTTCAACGTTCTTGGAGAGCCCGTTGATAATTTAGGTCCTGTCGATACTCGCACAACATCTCCTATTCATAGATCTGCACCCGCCTTCATACAGTTAGATACAAAATTCTCAATCTTTGAAACAGGGATTAAAGTAGTGGATCTTTTAGCCCCCTATCGCCGTGGAGGAAAAATCGGACTATTTGGGGGAGCTGGAGTGGGTAAAACAGTACTCATCATGGAATTGATCAACAACATTGCCAAAGCTCACGGAGGTGTATCCGTATTTGGCGGAGTAGGTGAGCGTACTCGTGAAGGAAATGATCTCTACATGGAAATGAAAGAATCTGGGGTGATTAATGAAAAAAATATTGCAGAATCCAAAGTGGCTCTAGTCTATGGTCAAATGAATGAACCGCCAGGAGCTCGTATGAGAGTTGGCTTGACTGCCCTAACCATGGCGGAATATTTCCGGGATGTTAATGAGCAAGACGTACTTCTATTCATCGACAATATATTTCGTTTCGTTCAAGCAGGGTCCGAAGTCTCTGCCTTATTAGGTAGAATGCCTTCTGCAGTGGGTTATCAACCTACCCTTAGTACAGAAATGGGTTCTTTGCAAGAAAGAATTACTTCTACCAAGGAAGGATCCATAACATCGATCCAAGCAGTTTATGTACCTGCGGATGATTTGACCGACCCTGCTCCTGCCACGACATTTGCACATTTAGATGCAACTACCGTATTATCAAGAGGATTAGCTGCCAAAGGTATTTATCCAGCAGTAGATCCCTTGGATTCAACGTCAACTATGTTACAACCTCGGATCGTTGGCGAAGAACATTATGAAACTGCGCAAAGGGTTAAGCAAACTTCACAACGTTACAAAGAACTTCAGGACATTATAGCTATCCTTGGGTTGGACGAATTATCCGAAGAAGATCGTTTAACTGTAGCAAGAGCACGCAAGATTGAACGTTTCTTATCACAACCCTTCTTTGTGGCAGAAGTCTTTACTGGTTCTCCAGGGAAATATGTTGGTCTCGCAGAAACAATTCGGGGTTTTCAATTCATCCTTTCTGGAGAATTAGACGGTCTTCCCGAGCAGTCCTTTTATTTGGTGGGTAACATCGATGAAGCTACCGCGAAAGCTATGAACTTAGAAGAGGAGAGCAAATTGAAGAAATGACCTTAAATCTTTGTGTACTGACTCCTAATCGAATGATTTGGGATTCCAAAGTGAAAGAGATTATTTTATCTACTAATAGTGGACAGATTGGGGTATTACCAAACCATGCCCCCATTGCCACGGCTGTAGATATAGGTCTTTTGAGAATACGGCTAAACGACCGATGGTTAACGGTGGCTCTTATGGGCGGTTTCGCTAGAATAAGTAATAATGAGATCACCATTTTAGGAAATGGTGCGGAAATTAGTACTGACATTGATCCACAAGAAGCTCAACAAACTCTTGAAATAGCTGAAGCTAACTTGAGTAGAGCTGAGGGTAAGAGACAAGCAATTGAGGCAAATCTAGCTCTCAGACGAGCTAGAACACGAGTAGAAGCTGTCAAAGTGATTTCCTATTAGTAGTCAATACATTCAATCAAAATCAAAAGAGTTCTTTATTATACACTAAACACTGCATCTTGATTCCACAAATTGAACACTTGAACACTTGAACACAATGAAGTCTAATTTGATTAATCTGATGATATAACGAAAAAAAGAAGATGGGTAGAAAAACTTATTAGATACCATGGAATCCGGTATCTAATAAGTTCTACCTACTATTGGATTTGAACCAATGACTCCCGCCGTATGAAAGCAATACTCTAACCACTGGGTTAAGTAGGTCATTTATCACCACAAAAAGGGTCTCCATCACTTCGATGGATTATAGGTAAAATATGTATTCTAAG